CATCTCTAATTCAAAACCGAACATGAGATTTTGGTTTCATTCGGCTCCTTTATGGAAGCTCTATGTATTCCCACCAGAGAAAAATGAGATCCATAACATCTATGTCAGCTTTTTTTTACGAATGTATCTAAAGCTACTTGCTTTTTAGATGATCCCTATAGAAGAGGGGGATTCTATCAAATCTTTCTAGTCTCTAGTCTAGTTACTTCGTTCCCTATTTCTTTTCTAATCGTGGGATCCTAAGGAAAAGAATTTTGTTTCTACCGAGCTGAAACAAGAAGCCGAGGGTTCTAGTAAACTAAAACCATCATTTTCTAGCTATTTGGCTTCAATCTCTCCCTTTTTCAGCGCAAAAATTGAATATTTAGTTACGATGGAAAGTTTTGTACTATTATCCATTATCCATAGATCCTTTATTTATACTCATTCAATTGGAAGAATTGAACCAATCAAAAAAATTATGCTTCTCGACTCCATAATCCAATTTTTTATTCAAATTCTGATTGCCTTTTGGATAGAAATCGTGAGAATGTATATTCTTTCCTCAAATGTCTTATTGAGGGGTAAAGGGATTAAATCTTTTTAAGAAATAAAGTTTTTGATCAGAATATGAAATCTGAAAAAAAATGAAAAGATCCCTTAACTATTTAAGTTGTTAATAGAACGAATCACACTTTTACCACTAAACTATACCCGCTACATATTTATTATTGGATATGAATGGACCATTTGTCCAACAAAATAATTAGACGTATTCAAGATAGCATCAGAATAATGAAAATTCCAGCATTAACACGTATTTTGTTCCGCCGCGGCGCGGGAGATTGAAAAAAAAAGTGAATAGCAAAAAGTTTAGTCAAATTTCAATAGTGTACTAAAGTGAAAGTTATAAGTATTTTCTTTTTTGAAACCTCTCTTCATTTGAACAGCCAGATTTTCTGAATTCGGGTAAATTGGGCTTCAAACTTTCAAGATTGTCCTTTGCTTTGAACAAGTAAATGATTTCTAGTTTCATTTTAGAAATATGTGTTTTTCTATTTGATATTCTTTCTCTTCTCAGATATATTTCTCTTATTTCTTAATACTTCATACTTCCTTCTTATTAAGACTTCTTAAGTGAATTAGTAAAATAAAAAGAATACTAAACTTCAATTTTCATTTAGAATTAAATTTTAATTAAATAATCTAATTAATCTAATTAAATAATGAATATAATTGAATATAATAATTAATATATAATAGAATATTAATATTCTATAGAAATTAATATAGAATATAGAACTATAGAAATTAATGTAGAATATAGAAATTAGAGAAATTCTATATCTAATAATCTAATATCTAATTTAATCTAATTTTATCTAATTTAATCTAATTTAGATATAGATAATTTTTTAAAGGATTTCTAAAATAATCTATCTATTAGAATTTTGAAGAATTAGGAATGGCAATGAAATTGACTCTTATTGTTTCAATAACAATTTTGATTCGGCGGAACAAAAGAAGTACTGGCCTGGCCAGTACTTATACTTAACCAGGCCGGGGAAATGAATCTTTTGTACAAAATATAAGAAGTAAGGTATTCTTTCTATTATAGAAATCTGTTTCGAATCATTGGAGGAAAATAAAATTGTTCTCAATCTTGACTTCACGTGTTAAATCACATGATAAATTTCCCATTTGGAATGGGGAGAGATGGCTGAGTGGACTAAAGCGTCGGATTGCTAATCCGTTGTACGAATTCTTCGTACCGAGGGTTCGAATCCCTCTCTCTCCGACCCCCCTGATCAAGAATTGGAATAAATTTCGATTATTTTCTTTTATGAATCTTTTATTCCATTTATTTATACATTGACCTATGAAAAAATCAAGGAAAAAGTAAAAATGAATCTCATCTCTTTTTTTATTCTTCACGCCCAGGATTACGCCCTGGATCATTAGATAAGAATCCAAAGATGAAGAGAGAAACAAAGAATATTACTACTGTGTAAACGAATAGTTTAAGAGTAAGCATTACAAATCTCCAAGATAAGATAATATCATTTTTTTTTTAAGGAAATAGATCACCTATTTTATGACACACACTATACACACTATTTTGATATGACGCTTTAAAGATGAAAAAAAGGAAGTTTTTTGAAATTTCTTTTCATGAATTTCTTTCTAATGTAATAAGATTCATATTTTTTCGTTACCAAAAATTTCTTGCCATATCCATATCTATAATTAGGTAATTTTATGGGATCTTATAAAGGAAAGGTTAGAACAAAAGAAATAAGCTGATTAGTTTTTTAAAGAAAATATAAAGATCATCGCCCCTTACCTTATTCAAATTCAATTTCAATAGAAAATACCAGAATTTCGTTTTTTGATTTTTGAATCGAGGGTTCCTATTGATTTTCAGAATCAAAATATCATCTTTTTTTATCGAAGAAATTAGGAATTGAATAGAGATTTCTTTTTTATCGAAAACTTACAGCAGCTTGCCAAACAAAGGCTAAGAGAAAAAAGAGTAAAGGGATAACCGGCATAACGTCTACAATTGGATTGAAAAAGGCGTAAGCCTCGGGCAATTTGGCGAAGAAAAAACTACTCGAATAAAGGGTATAATTAAGACAGATACAAATGAAACCAAAGATATTAAACATAACAAATATTCTTTTCTTGTTCTTAAAGTTAAAGATTCAAATTCAATTGAAATGAGAATAAATTATCAGATTGGATTGAGTTGTTTTTCTGAGGGAATTTTGAAAAGAAAAAGGCATATAAAAGAAATCTTTCTTTTTCTTTGACTTCTCCTCAACCAAGAATCCTTCCTTACATTCTCCAACCAAATAAGAATACAAGGAATTCTATTTTCATACAATATCTTAATTGAATTAAGAGTAATGATCAATTAATCTTTTTGATTCTATATCTATTGTGTTGAATCCTAGTGACAACATGTCCTATATTTCTTTTGGTTGGTTATTGACGAATAATCAATATTTCTCTTAGTTTTTCTTAGACCAAATCAAAATGGGGCGTGGCCAAGCGGTAAGGCAACGGGTTTTGGTCCCGTTACTCGGAGGTTCGAATCCTTCCGTCCCAGATCGTTCGTATAAGAAACGAAAGATTCTTTCCGATTGAAATTTAATTCAACAATTTTCTGTTTAATGTTGGATACAATGTTATCCAATCTGAATTCTAAGAATCATTCTTAGAATCATATCTTTTTTTTTTTTACTTTTTTACTAAAGACTAAAGTATTTTATTCTTAAATATTCGTTTTCATTAACGATTCTTTGTTTTATATGATGGAGATGGATGCGAAAAGATCAGAATCCTCGTATTCTGATTTTCTCTTTGATCTTACCTTACACGAGACTTTTTCTACTCCATTCTCAAATTATCTCTCTGTTTTAAATTAAATAAAAATCAGATTCAATTGAATTGGAGATGATAAAAAATAAATCAGAATTCATAATATTAGAATCATAAAATCCTATTTCAGAAATAGAAGAATATATTAGAAATATATTCTATTAATACATAATTAATAATACATAAAGACATAATTCTTACAATAATTCTTATCTAATTCTAGAATAATTAGATAAGAATATCTATTGTATATTTGTCTATTTTTATATTTCTTATTAATATCTCTATATCTTATTAATTTATATCTTATTATTCTAGAATTGACTAGAATTGAATATTTTTATGAATATTTAATATCAAGTTCTATTTAACTTAGTATATTATTTAGTTAAATTTAGTTAAAGTGGATAAAAACTTATCTATAAGTGTAGATTTAGATTCTTATGTATCGGTTCAGCCAATGACTATTCATGATTCCATATTGAATCAATTGCATACGGTTCCAAATTAAAATAAAACGATAGGGATGTTATGGTAAAACTTCGTTTGAAACGATGTGGTAGAAAGCAACGTGCGACTTGAAGGACATGATTGTCTGTGGATTCTGACATCCACCATCTTCTATACGAATGAATATGCTCTTGTCTCGACATAGTTTGTTCTGCTAGGAACCTTATTTAATTTGTCTTGGGTTGCTAAATAAAGATACTAATGGTATCTAAAGGTATAGCATATGATGGAGCTCGAGCAAAAATGATTGATTCAATTATCGGGGGAATAATCTAGGGTTAGTGACAATCAATAAGTTAGACCAACTTTGTAAATAGATCATCAATGTTTAAATATAGATAAATGGAGAGGTTTAAAATTGAACAAGTTTGAAATGAAAAAAGATCAAACTTGTCGAAAATGAAAAACTGTTTTGATCAAGAGTGTATCACAAAGGAATCAATCTTTCATATGATTTTTCCCTTTTCCATAGAAATAAAAAAAAAAAAAGGTATGTTGCTGCCTTTTTGAAAAGGATCACCGAAGTAATGTCTAAACCCAATGATTTCACAAAGCGCAAAGCAAAGACAACAAATTCCGAAACAAGGAAACACTATTTTAACTTGTCTCAATAATTGGATCAGAATCAGAATGAGTAAAAAAAGAGATCTGAAAGTAGACAAAAAAGAGGTTAGAGACAGCTCAAGAAATTCTAAAGATTTCCTTTCGAACTCTTTTCAAACTACCCAACTTGAGTTAGGAGTCTAAATGAAATTTCTTTTTCTGTAAATTCTGTAAAGAAGTAAAAAAGGCTCAAATTATAGTCTAATTCTTTATGGATCCATTTCTCTTTCTAGAATTCTAGAAATAAGAATCATTTTTTCTTGAGCCGTATGAGGAGAAAACTTCCTATACGTTTCTAGGGGGGCATTTTTTATCTACATCTATCCCAATGAGCCATCTATCAAATCGTTGCAATGGATGTTCGATCCCGAAGAGAAGGAAGAGATCTTCGAAAAGTGGGTTTTTATGATCCGATAAAGAATCAAACTTATTCAAATGTTCCTGCTATTTTATATTTCCTTGAAAAAGGTGCTCAACCCACAGGAACTGTTTATAATATTTTAAGCAAGGAAGAATTCTTTAAACAATTTCGAGTTTCTTTTGATAAAAAAAGAAAAGAAAAACAAGAATCATGAATAAAAAAAGGATAGAGTAATTAGTACCTATCTTTGTGTAATTCTTTATTCAAAGCTTTATTCAAAGTTTCTTCTTTTCTTGTTCTATTCATACTTATTTTTCTTATTCATATTTTTTTTCTTGTTTATTTTTGTGGAACCCCCCAATAAGGGGGGTAATCTTTCTTCTTGTATTTGTATTGTACCTTTCTTTTTTTGATTCCGCTATTTTTTATATCTATATATATCTATACCTTTTTACGACATGCTTTTTTTTCCATTTTATTCTTTATGTTGTGCTAATCCAAAACAAATTTCCATAGAATTTCTTGAAATTTGTTTTCTAAAAAAAAGTCCATTCATATTGACAATGACGTATCAAACAAATAGAATTTGATCATATATAAATAGATCTTTTTATCCCATTCCCTATTGGCTCTTTCCTTCACTTTATGAAAAATGGGTGAGTTTGCTGGATTTTTTTTTTTTTTTTATTTTGATCATATCTACACTTCATATTGATCCGGGTTGCTAACTCAATGGTAGAGTACTCGGCTTTTAATTGCGACTATGATCTTTTACACATTTGGATGAAGAAATTCGTCTAGACTATTGGTAGAGTTTATAAGACCGCGACTGATCCTGAAAGGTAATGAATGGAAAAAAAAGCATGTCGTAAAAAGAATAGAAAAATTTAAAAAAGAATAATCTAATCATAGAAAAAGAAGATTTCTAGTACTCATAATAGAAATAGAACGAGAATTTTTCTTTTTAGAACATTCAGTAAAGTATTTCGGGTCTAGTGAATAAATGGATAGAGCCTTATGGTTCCAATTCGAGTAAGACAAAAAAGCAACGAGCTTCCCTTCTTAATTTGAATGATTACCCGATCAAATTACTAATTATACGTTAAAAATATATTAGTGCCTGATGTGGGAAAAGGTTCTCTTGTGAGACCATTGATTCTTTTTTTTTTTTAATCCTAATTATTCTTTATTGTGGATTGGAGACGGATGTGTAGAAGAAATAGTATAGTGATAAAAAAAGGATTATTTCCAAAGTCAAAAGAGCAATTGGGTTGCGAAAATAAAAGATTTTTACTCCTTTTTCTTATTGTTATTTTCTTTATTTCTTTTATTGTTATTCTAGTTATATTAACAAGGAAAAGAAAACCAAATTAGATAGTTAGATAGAAAGAATTAGATAGAAAGGAAAAAGATCTGTAGATTGGGCTTCTATGTCTCCGAGGTATATATTTTTTATTTGTTCTTACTTTTCTTTCTAGAATCTTTTCTTAGATTAGAATTGATTATCGTTATGATTTTGAATAAAAGTACAATAGAAAATCAAATTCTATATTCTTTTTTACTCAAATTTTTTATTCAAAAAGAATTATTTAAATTATTTCAAGGATTTAAAGGAAAAGTATAGACAGTGCATAGTATATGAATAATAGACTCTATTCTAATTCTATTAGTATTATTCTAGTTTCTTTTAGTTAGAAGTTAGACTAATAGTATTTTAGTCTAAGAGAAATCTAAGAGAAACAAGATACTATATACAACATACACATACGCCGTTCTGACCATATTGCACTATGTATCATTTCATAAAACAAGAAGTGCCTCCTTTTTTTGATTACAGTAGAAATGGATTTAAATGGCAGAATTACAAGGATATTTAGATTGAAAAAAGATATATTTTGGCAACAAAACTTCCTATATCCGCTACTCCTTCAGGAGTATATTTACTCACTTGCTCATTCTCATAGCTTGAATAGTTTGATTTTTTATGAACCTGTGGAAATTATTGGTTATGACAATAAATCTAGTTTAGTGCTTGTGAAACGTTTAATTACTCGAATGTATCAACAGAAATATTTGATTTCTTCGGTGAATGATTCTAACCAAAATGTATTTTCGGGGTACAAGAATTCTTTTTCTTCTCATTTTTATTCTCAAATGGTATCAGAAGGTTTTGGAGTCATTCTGGAAATTCCATTTTCGTCGCGATTAGTATCTTCCCTTGAAGAAAAAAGAATACCAAAATCTCAGAATTTACGATCTATTCATTCAATATTTCCCTTTTTAGAGGATAAATTATCACATTTAAATTATGTGTCGGATCTACTAATACCCCATCCCATCCATCTGGAAATCTTGATTCAAATCCTTCAATGCTGGATCAAAGATATTCCTTCTTTGCATTTATTGCGATTGATTTTCCACGAAAATCCTAATTTGAATAGTCTCATTACTTCAAAGAAATTCTTTTATGTCTTTTCAAAAAGAAAGAAAAGATTCTTTTGGTTTCTACATAATTCTTATGTATATGAATACGAATATATATTCCTGTTTCTTCGTAAAAAGTCTTCTTATTTACGATTAATATCTTCTGGAGTCTTTCTTGAGCGAACACATTTTTATGGAAAAATAGAATATCTTAGAGTCATGTGTTGTAATTCTTTTCA